CCAGAATAGCTAGAGGCAAAGCCAACCCCATTTTGAATACGAAATCAGCAACAAGTTGATCTATACCATACATACCGAGTCTTAGATTCAAGTTATCTTAGACTAGACCGCCAACTCGTATCCCGAAGATACAAGACAAGTAAGCGCCCGGTCCTCTTGCGTCGAAGTGAAGTGTAGTGTGGTGAGGTTTTGCCTCACAGAAGGAGTGGGAAATTGGGGAAAAAGCCGAAACGGATTCGGCCAGTACAATACTGAGTCTTATTGAGGCCATGAAGACGGACAGCACTTGGTTTACAGCTGACCAACGAAAAAAGACTCCAATTCATTCCGTTGGTCAACAACCAACCAGTGATTTCAATAGCAGTTTATTCGTTCCCTCAATCCTCTTATGTAAACCTGAGACTAGTGAAAGAAAATAAGTGACTTGTTCTCCTCTCTTTCTTCATTCAATATCTGTCTAGCCTGCTAACGACGCCCTTTCTTATCTACGCTATTTACCCTTCATTACTTCCCCTTGAGTGAAGTTCCTTTATTTGATCTTGTCTCCTAGTGGTACCATCTCTGCTTACTCTTTCTTCTTTCCATCTACTAAGTTTGCGGAAAAGAGAGAGCAGACGGTTCTCGGCATCATGATGCAAGAATGACATCTGAGATCGCTCATTCCATTGCTTTACAGTCATGATATGATAGGAATGATTCTATTTACTAGAAAGAGACAACACCCTATTCTTAGCATCGAAGAGGGAATTTTGTGTAGACTGCTTTTTGAAAGTGAAATAGAGACTTTCACTAAAGAGTGAGATTGAGGAGTGAAAGAACCCGGTATTCACATAAGAAAGTGGCAGTAGTGCTTTCCTATATAAGAGAAAGGCTGCTCTTACCTGGGGACGTCTGCCTAAGCACCGGCTTTTGAGAGGTCTTTCTTTGTCTCTTTTCTGGACGGCTTACCTAAGCTTGGCACAGATGTTCGTACAATCCAATCTGTCTTTCTCTTCAAAGACAAAAGATGAATAGCTTTCCTTTCTGACTGTATTGCCTTATCCTTGATTGATTCGGCATTACCAGCCTTAGGAATAGGAATCGATCTAGATGCACCATTTCCGGTCGAATAAGAAGTAATTCCTCTTTGCGTAGATGAAAAAAGGTTGGGCTACTTCCTCAATCAATGCCCGAGAGCTGCTCGAAGCAAAAACCTTATCCTAAAGTATAAAGTAAAGTGGCAGTAGTCTAGGCGGACACCTTTTCTTTTGCCTTACCCGCTACGCCCCCTTTCTAAGTAGCAGCTTAGGGTTTGACAAACCTTAATTCAAAAGCTGGAAACTCATATGCTAGTACACTTGCCCTGTATGCCCCATCTCCATGAAAGTCTTAGCCAGTGCTTCTTTCCGCCTTCCAACTTAATAGATTCTCTCTATCTCTATTTCACTTTCAGGGGTGAGTATTAAAACGCCATAGGAAAAGAAAGGGGTTAGCTCTTAGCTCGCTGGTAGTACTGATACAATCAATATGTACACACATATTAGGAAACTAAAAAGCAGAAAGATCCTTTCAAATCAAAAGGGGGTTGGATACTCACACTCGGGAACTTCTCCCAATCTCTCTTCAAACTTACCTTTTCATTAAGGTTAGAACCTTCCTAAAATTCAGGAGTTTCCAGCTATGCCGCACTCTCAAATCCACTCATAAAAGCATAGCTAGAGATAGCAGCTTCTGATTCCGGAGATTCTATCTAGGTTCTAGTTAAACTCCCAAACTCCCTGGTTATAGGGGCTTATATTATAAAAGTACTGGAAAAGAAAAGGAGTCTTGTATATCGTATCCTAGTACAGGAAAGAAATATGTTATAAAACAGGAAAGATTATATGTTAGTACTCCAGGTACTCTCTTATTCGAGACGAGAATAGGCCCAACTCGCCTGCATCGACAGCAAAGGAAAGAAAACTGGCAGGGAAATAGATGCCATTTTTTCTCCAAGAAGATCAATGGCAACTGGCACTTAAACTAGATATCCCTCAGCCAGAGACTCTGGGATGAAATGACTCTTATGATAGTCAGATGGCGAAGAGTTAGAACGTTGCTAATCCGATTTCTCCCATTTCTCTCTACTCTATCTATGAAGGCAATGAAGGAATTCGTTCATAGAATGCAATTGCACTACTTTTTGAAAACAACCGTACGGGATATACTCGGCCGAGGAGATTGTACCAAAGGAGACCCGTTTGATTGGGTGTGTCCTTAGTAGCTCCGGAGAAGCCATACGGAAGCTTACCCAACTCATTTTGAACTCCCAAGAAAGGAAGACAACCCCAGTAAATCGTGCATAATGGAAGATTCTCTTCGAATGAAATGATAGGACTTCCTAAGCGCAAGCACTAAGTAAGCTCCCATCCTCTCCCTATACTTAAGAGTAGAGCTACTTCATTCCTCTAGGAGTGAAGACTGAAAAGAAGGATGATTTTCCTTTACGAGTTGAGTAACCTGTCACTCTGTCTCGTCTTTAGGGTTAGGGACTCCTATTTAGATATCGAATACAAACGACTTAACTCGCATTCATGAAGGACAGGATATGCGGAAGAAGTGAATTCTGTATGGAAGTTTACTATCCCCATCTTGCTGGTCTCTTTCCTTGGATTCAAAAGAAGGCAACGTCTTTCAGTCAAGCATTCGTGGGTCGTTTGTCGTGAGAGCTTTCAATTCATACATAGAGTAGTTGCTCATGTTAGACTGATGAGCGAGGGCTGCCCTCCAGCTCTGATTTCACTGGGGATTCTCAGAGAAGGGAAGGGAACTCACATGAAGACTCACTCCATTCTCTCAGCTCAGACACTGGGCAATAGAAGGAAGTTAGTTTGCGAGCAGATTCTGACAATCAATCCAGTCTATGAGAAGTCGGGATCGGCTTACTCAATTCTTATAGCAGAGTGAGTGATGGAGCGACCCAAAAGAAACGAGAAGAAGGAAATTTCACAGAAGAACAAGCTTACCTGCGGAGGGTATCCAACTCCTGTCGAAAAAACAGCCCCTGGTGGTGCATATCGTGGTCCCAGAAGCGGTACGACCACCTCATCCCTCTAGGGAAGGAAGCCTATAGCTTCAAGCAGAACTTACAAGCTTCTCACTGACCTAAATTGTAAGCTTAATTCGAAAGAAAAAACTCAAGCCTAAGAGTATAAAGAGGAAGCCCTATCGCCCGAGAAGAGGGGGGTTTAACAAATGGTGGGCCACAAAGGTTTCTTCGTCCTTCTTGACTCCCTGGACAAGCTGCAAGGCGGATAAAGTGGGAACACTAGTCTTCACATTAAGACTTGGAATCATGCCTGGTCTTCCTTCATCCATGATGCCTAAGGTGCCTAAATATGGCGTAGGGACGGCTTTGGTTTGGTATCCAAGAACTCGATCCTATCCCTAAGACGACCTTGAAATCGTCTAGGGGCGCCACAGTGAAATTAGTCGTACCTTCCCATCCTCCTATTTGTAGCTCCATCTGGAAAACTGGAGCTTTTATGGAAACTCTGGAGACTGGTCACTAAGCCAGAGTAGAGTGCCTGCTCAGGTAATGAAAGATAAGGATAAGTGCTTCCCACAGGAATCACCGTTAGCGGGCTACAGTTATCTGCCTCCTTCGACTGGAGGTCAGCGGCCAAATAGATAGTCCTTAAGGGGATCTCTGACTTCATTAGAACGGGAACTGACACAAAACTATGGATAGATCCCTGGTTGAACGGCTCGCCGTTGATCCACCAGCCATCTAGATCCCACCCGACCCCCCAATAAATAAAGGGGAAAGGTTTCAGTCAGTTAGCTCAATCATAAATAGATAAATCGACGAGTGGAATAGAAAGCAGATTCTCCACCGATGGAATGAGGACATAGCAAATTAGATCATAGCTAGAGCTAGAGAGCGGCCCCTTTCAAACCAGAGTGTCTTCACTAGGGGTAATTCATCGGCGGGGCAAGGAATGCAACGTGGAGGGGTGGATCCGAGGAAGGAGGGATGTATGGGAAATAAGGCAAATATTGGTACTGGCCAGCCGAGATATAAGGAATGGATATCGGGTGGACCAGAGGGAATAGAGGAATGATCGCGATATGCTCATTTCCCATCTCTTTCTCTTTCCCCTGCTGCGGTTGACCGATCCATCTTATAATTCGATAAAAACATTTCCCCTTTATTTATTGGGGGGCACTCATAACTAAAGTACTGGCTCGCGAACTGCCAGAATTCGGGTTTCCCTAGTGGATTCACCAGTCTTGCGGACTCCCTTCAGCTTACTTACGATCGAAATCACTATTTTCTTTTTGAGCTATACGAAAGAACTAGATCACGATCTCGCGGGACTAATCTCTTTCAAACTGAAAGAAAGGGAAAGCCAATCGTACGTCCTGGTTTCCGGGACTTTCTTCCCACAGGTTATTCTATACAATTTATGAAAGAGAGGAGAAGCCCCACTCGGGGAGATGAGTAAAAGCTTTCTCTTATATACGATACCTACCAAAGAGAAGAGATCGCATTCTGACAGGGAGCACACGAAGCAAAGCCTGCGTAGTATTAGATAGAGGTATTACCAGGCACACCTCTCCTAGTGTTCTTGTTGCCTTCAACCCTGAAGGGAATGAGCAGCTAGCTAACTCGAACTAACCATCATTTGGATCCTCAAAAGCATGGCTTGCTTTAATTCTCCGCAGAGAAAGAAAGGGATCAAAAGCAATGAAACCTACGATGTATCCTCAATCTTCCGAGGGGTACGGAGCGGCATTTAAGCCTTCAAATTCATATTATTTTCCCAGTCCCAAGTGCCAAGAACCGGCGAATGAAGGCTCCGTGGCGGCATCGGAGCAGCCAATAAGCTAATCCGTTCCCAGTGACCCATCTAATTGATTCGATCCAGTGCAGAAAGAAGCGAGTGAGCGGCAAATGATCCAATATCGGACCTGGCGAATATCTGTCTATCAATCCCGGGATTCCAATCCAAATTATGCATTTACTGACCGCACTAGAT